AAGGAAAGTTTATAGTAGTGAAAGGGAACCGATAAATCTTGATATAATAGTCCTTCCACTACTGATATAGTGTTTACTGACTGGGTCTTGAATTTGATTGGATAGCATGGCAGGGAATCTAATTAGTATTTGTGGAAAGGGCGAAAGATACTTTGTATACAAACTCATGAAAATTCCTGAGTACTCAGGAATTTAATCAATCTAATAGTGATTGAGTGGATAATTGGCTTTTACTTATACATATCTATTCTATTTTTTATTTTTATATAAAGTACAAATATATATATACTTTATATAAAAATAAAATATAAATACAAAAAAGAAATTAAAGTACAAAAAGAAATTCTTTCTTTTAGGTAATTCCTAGTCAAGAATGAAATAGGCTGTCTTCCAATTGTTTTACAGAGACAATTGTAGGGCAGTAAGGATTAAATCAAATGGAAAGGAGTATGTAAAAAAAAATAGGGGTATGTAATAGATAATGATTCATCTTGATTCTATATTTTTATACTTTTGACTTAATGAAGAGCAACAAAAGAAAGAATAGGTCTTATAATTTTTATATCTTAGTAACATTTTCTTGATACTTTCAAGGGTGTCGCTGCATTTTTTGTTTGTGCTTAATGTTTCCCGATTCTACTAGCAATCAAATCATATAAGAACTTTTTATAATTAATTGGATTTTTTGGATTGTTTCATCAATGGTATTGTATTGGGCATAATCTTTTTTTTTTTTTTTGACTCTGCGCCAGCGATTCTACTATTATCTATATTATTTCTATTTATATATTTAGTGAACAATAATAATTAGTAAACAATACTGGAAAAATTCCTTCATATTTATAGAGATAGGGGACATAATTCACATGGATATAGTAAGTCTTGCTTGGGCTGCTTTAATGGTAGTCTTTACATTTTCCCTTTCACTCGTAGTATGGGGGAGAAGTGGACTCTAGGGGTACTACTAATTGAATTGAGAAATCAAACTGTATCAATTTTTGAAATTGTTCTGCAAACACTTTTGAATTTAACTATATTAATTTGAATTTAACTATTTAATTAAATTGAATTAAAAATAGCTTTATTTCAAAATTAGATTGGATTCGAGTGTATTCTATGAATAATATATGAATAATACCCTTTTAATCATAATCAAACAAATATTTCAATGATTCTCGTATTCATATTTCAAAAGTAAAAGAAAAGGAATACAAATGATAGGAAATTTATTCCAACCGAAATTTTCCTAAATTTTCTATTTTGAAAAACCGGCTGTTATCGGAGTTATTTATATATGGACAATGAGGAAGAGCGGATTTTTCCTTTTTATTTGTTTTCGTTTGCCACTTTCTTGTTCAAAGAGAAAAGAAAGCAGTTCTTTTATTAGTTATTAATAGTTTATTAGTTATTAATAGTTATTAAATTAAGTATAAGTGGATTTTCTATGAGAAATAAGATAGACATAGTGGTTCTTCAACGAGATACTAGGCATACTAAGAATTAAGATATTTTCTTGGACAAATCACATACACATATTGCGCACATAGTACTTAGTTTAGTATTTGTTTTATTATCTTAGAAATTTGATTTATGCTAGACTTTATTGACTTGACTCATTTCATATCATGATTCAAGAGTTAAAAATCGGCGGGGTTTACTAATCCTTTTCGCCGAAATCTGAAAAAGTTTTTATAGAACTCTTTTCCTTGGACGATCTGTTAACTGCTCAATCAATTACTTCTTCGGAATGCTAAAAAAAAAAAGATTTCTTTTTTTCTTTTATTAATATATGTATATGCCCAGACTCTTTATTATTTTTTTCCTTTTCATTGATTTTATTCTTTCGGTAGATGCCGGGATTTATATTGAAAATAATCATAAATCTGGCAATTAGAATCGTAAAAGTAAGAGTTGCCTTTCGACTATTTCAGATTAATTGGAATCAACACAAATCAAATAGATGAAGAAAAGAACTAGAATTGGGACCGATAGTATGGTAGAAAGAAATATATATTTCTTTCTACCATACTATCGGATCTCATATGGATCTCATAGAATACTGCTGATTCTAGTCCACTCGTTTCATCTAAGACGCGAAATTGAAATCCTTTTCATTTTATTTCTGCAATCATTGATATTGATAAGAACTAAGAAGTCAAGTTTCATTCAAATTAATCACTTTGACTAACCGTTTTTACGTATATTATAAGTAAAAAGGCAGTAGGAACTAGAATGAACAATGCAGTAGCAATAAATGCAAGAATATTTACTTCCATAATCTTTTTTCTTTACTTCGCAATAACTCGGGATTTAATCCCATAGAGATGATAAATCTTTCTCCTCTAAATTTAATGGATGAATTCCATCTTGATGATATCGAATCGGATCAATATCATGAATAACAATATCTGAGCTATCAAATCAATTCATCGTCGAGAATTGAATAGTATAACATAGAAAGATCATTTATCCATACCGAATCAAAAGCAGATTCCCGATTCCTGATCCAATCGATAATTTCTTTACTTTATTTTTATTTATCATTTTTTTCCATTCTTTCTTTTCTATAAAACTACCGCCTTCTTTGTACAATTATCTGACGAAGTCTCATCTAACCACCCTTACACTTACATTGGTTACAAACAAACCCAAACAAACAATAGAAGCGAAATGAAGAAAGGGGAGTTAAGTTCTAAACTCCTTTTTTTAATGATCTAATCTTATTGGAAGACAAAAGAATATAATAAAGACAAATCCCAGTACAGTATACAAAAAAAAAAAAAAGATCAAATATTCTACCAAATTGACTTTTTTAGAGTTTGTTCTTTCTTCGACGGAACCCTTTTTTAAAAAAAAAGAAAAGATTATTCATTCCCTCTCTAAGATAAGGGGATCCTTATTTGATCCTTATTTTCATTTAATCCTCTTCCCTTGGATTAGTAATGGGATGCATATAATATATCAAAACTTCAGCGCGCAATTTGAATGAGATAGATTGTTTCAAATTCAAATTAGTAATTGAGGTTACACAAAATCGGAGCCAAAAAAGAAGATACTTTTCAGATTAAAAGGATTCTATCAAAGCAATTAAATTTCTTTTGTATCGTACAAATAAAAATTCCATTTGTGTATGTCCTACTAGGAAAAGTATGGTACTCGATTTGATTTCATTATACGGATCGAGAGTAATCGAAAAAACCAAATTCAGTACAGTATCTCTTGGAATTCTGAATATGATGCTACCAATAATTGTACTAATCCGCATATGTCTCTATCAATCGGTACTAGTTAAAGAAATGAAAATCTCCATATTTTATTTGTATTTGCTTTGATGAGAAATGAAAAACGAAAATAAATATAAATAAATATAAATAAATAAGAATAAAGAATAAGAAGGATCCCCTTTGGGCAATTCTGCTATTTATTTGTCCCCCTTTCATAAAAAATGGAAAGATGAATTGATGTATCTTTTATTGAATTATTGATTTGGATCCGTCGGGACTGACGGGGCTCGAACCCGCAGCTTCCGCCTTGACAGGGCGGTGCTCTGACCAGTTGAACTACAATCCCAGGAAAATGAAATAAAGTGTATAGCATACATATTTTTATGGTTTCATTCAAACCCTTTCTATTTAGATTTTAGATTCGAATCACCGCGTTGTACCAGAGACGCGAGGGGTATATTGATATCCACATGAATATATACTTTAGTGATAACGGCATGGATTACTAGTCATCTTTTTGTTATTTTAAATCAAAATCGATTGATAATCAATCTTTCAATGAAAAAAAAAAGAGTTTTTTTCTTTCCATTACTCTTTTTCTTAGACTTTTATACTTACAAATCCTGATATGAATCTAGATCATTAGCAAGGTCAGAATTTGTGGAAAAAAATAGAGCAAATCAAATAAATAACAGGTAGAGATATATTAGAAATTTTGACTTTTTTCCGAATCAAGCATTTCGAGAGAACAAAGGGGTTATATCATTTCATGGCGGATCAGTGAATTATTGGGCCGAGCTGGATTTGAACCAGCGTAGACATATTGCCAACGAATTTACAGTCCGTCCCCATTAACCGCTCGGGCATCGACCCAGGAAGAATCAATTCCAGATTGATTAATAATCCATAATCAACTTCCCTTCGTAATACCCTACCCCCAGGGGAAGTCGAATCCCCGTTGCCTCCTTGAAAGAGAGATGTCCTGAACCACTAGACGATGGGGGCACATTTGCCCGACCGCCAGCATACTATGCTCATAGTATGAACAGTTTTTTGAAATTGTCAATATAACGAAATGGTATGATTAGATTAATGGTATGACTAAATTCAAAAGATCTTTCCGTCTTTTAGAATTCCATAGAATTTTTTGATTCGTCATTTATATTCATGAATCATTCATTCTAATCGCCATTATCCATTATAATTATATATATTTTATTATATATATTTATATTTTATTATAATTTTTATTTTTATTATAATTATATATAATTTAATTATATATATATAATTTAATAAATTTAATAAAAAATTTAATAAAAAATTAAAATATATAAATAGAAATCTAAATAGAATAGAAGAATGGAAATAATACCAAAGATCCTTTCAGGGAATGATTCATCTGCCAAAACAAAAAGCCAGAAAAGTAAATCCTATTTCTTCCGCTTTCTATTTCTTCCGCCTTCATTCATTGATTCACTCATTGTTAAGTTAAGATAGATAGACATATCTCTATCTTACACTAAACCAGGAAATTATAAATCTAAAAATTTGGGAGAGGGATAGGTATCAACAAATCATCAAATCTTTTTCTAAGAATTTGATTCAGGAGACAAATAAAATCTCTTCATCAGTGATTCGACGAGATATCTTGAATCTAAGTTGAATTGGTAGGTACATGTATCAATCAAATAAATTTTGTTACGATGGTAGTCAATTCAATTAGGTTAGGCCTTGAAACAATTCATTGCATTGATATTGAATTTGATAAATTCA